TTCATCTCTCTATTTTTTGTGAAAAGAAGTCCAAATAACATAATTTCATTCCCAACAGCGATCCCTCTTCTTTTTTTCTTTTTCGTTTCACATTTATCATCAACCAAATGGGGGAATTTCCATTTCTTCGACTAGTACCGATTCGATTGATGGGAGAGAGGCATATGTGGATTAGTACAATTATTATATTATTAGCATCAGATTCAGGATTCCACGGGATACCGTACTGTACTGGGTCTGGCTTTTTCAATTACTCCCGATCTGTGAAATATGAAATAGAGTAGAGTATTGTATGTTTCCCGGGAGTACATACATAAATGGAATTTGTACAATATAAAAAAAATTGAACATAGTTACTGTGTATAGAATAGTATAGAATACTTTTTTTTTTTAAGATTAAAATAAAAGTATATCCTTTTCGGGCCCTATTTTGTGTAACCTCAATTTCAAATTTTACTAATTTGAAATAATCTATCTCATTCAAATTTCGCATTGAACTTTTGATATATGCGTCCCATTACTAATCCAATGAAAGAGGATATTCAAAAAATAAAGATCAAACAAGGATCACTTTTTTATTAGCGAGGTAATGAATTTTTTTTTTATTTTATAAGGGTTTTTCCTTGAAAGAACAAACTTTTTAAATTTATATATAAATATATAAAAAAATAGTTAATTTGATGGAATATTCGATTTTTTTATACCGGAATTTGTACTCGTCTTTATCATACTTCTTTTGTTTTCCAAGAAGATTGGATCATTAAAAAAAGGAGTTTATAACTTAGCTCCTTCCTTTTTTTTTTCATTGAGCTTCTATTGTTTGTTGGGGTTTGTTTAGAACCAATGGTAAGTGGAAAGGCGGTTAGATGATACTTCATCAGATGATTGTACAAAGAGGGCGGTAGGTTATAGAAAAGAAAGAATGGAAAAGAATGATAAATAAATAAAGGAATTATTGATTGTATCGGGAATCAAATTTTGAGTTCAGTATGGATAAAAGATCATCCTATGTTATACTATTCAATTCTTGACGATGAATCGATTTGATAGCTCCGATATTGTTATTCATGATATTGATCCGATTCGATATCATCGAGATGTAATGCATCCCATTGAATTTACAGGCGAAAGGTTTATTATCTCTATGGGATTAACTCCCGAGTTATTGCGAATTAAAGAAAAATTAAACAATGAGATTATGGAAGTAAATATTCTCGCATTTATTGCTACTGCACTGTTTATTCTAGTTCCTACTGCTTTTTTACTTATAATATACGTAAAAACAGTCAGCCAAGGTGATTAATTTGAATTAAACTTGATTTTTTATTTCTTATCAATAATTGCAGAGAAGAAAAGGATAAAAATTTCGCGTCTTAAATGAAATGGGCAGACTAGAATCAGTCGTATTCTATGGGATACGATAGTATGGTAGAAAGATTCAGATATTTCTTTCTACCATACTATCTAGTATTGTTATTGTAGTGTATAAAGTTGTATTGTAATGCGGGTTAATTTAATATAGATTAATATAGATCAATCTACAATAGTATCATCATATTCCTTTTCTATATATATAGAAATCGATTTAATTACGTATATATAATATATCTAGTGATAATGTATATTATATAGTATCCCAATTCTATTTCTTTGCTTTATCTATTTGTATTTAATTTGTGTTGATTTCAATTAAATTAATTTGAAATAATCGAAAGCGACTTTTACGATTAGAATTCCTAGATTTCTGATTATTTTCAATATGAATCCCGATCGAAAGAATCAATGACTTCTTCGATAGGTATACTAAAAGATTATTTTATTATACCTATCGAAGAAGTCATTGATTGAGGAGTTGACAAATGATCCATGGGAACTTCTTCGGATTTCGAAAAGGATTAGTAAAACCCGTCGACTTTTAACGTTTGAACCATGATATGAAATGGGTTCAATAAAACAAGCAAAACAAAAATAAAATTTCTAAAATAGTAAAACTAAAACAAGTGGCGCAATATGTGACTCGCCCAAGACAATATTTTAGTATGTGCAGTATCTCGTTGGACAACTACTATGTTGTTTCCCAATGTGTATCCACGTAATGGAATAACCGAATTGTTTTCTCTTTGATCTTTGAACAGTAAAGAGGTAAACAAAATAAAAAAAAAGTTCCGTTCTTCCTCATGGTCCATATCTAACTTTGGTAAGAGTCAGTTCATCGAAATAGAAAATTTATGAAGAATTCAGTTGGAATAAATTTCCTACCATTTGTATTCCTTTTACTTTTTTTACTTTCAAAATACGAACACGGAAATAATTGAAATATTTCTTTGATTGAAAGAGTATTCTTCATATATATTTATTATTCATAGAATACATTACTCAACTAAAATCCAAGAGAATTTCGAAATGAAGATATTTTTCATTTCTATTTCAATTTAAAAATAAAATTTTAAATTGAAATAGTGAAATTTTAAATAAAAAAAACTTTGCCGAACGATCTATA